AAGAAATAGGATTTTAGGGATAAGGAATAAATTAAACAAACAAACCATGGATAAATCCAAGCGACCTTTTCTTAAATTCAAGCGATCTTTTCGTAGGCGTTTGCCCCCGATTCAATCGGGGGATCGAATTGATTATAGAAACATGAGTTTAATTAGTCGATTTATTAGTGAACAAGGAAAAATATTATCAAGACGTGTGAATAGATTGACCTTGAAACAACAACGATTAATTACTCTTGCTATAAAACAAGCTCGTATTTTATCTTTGTTACCTTTTCTCAATAATGAGAAACAATTTGAAAGAACCGAGTCGACCGCTAGAACTACTGGTTTTAAAGCCCGAAATAAATAGGCTTACTTTTTCTTCACTTGAATCATAATTACAAGAATCTAGATTTGAGTGAATTTAGATTTGAGTATCGTGTCGTAAGAAAAAATGAATCGGAAAAAAAGAAATCTGTTTTTATTGAATTGAACGTGTTCATTCATTTTGACTACTTTAGTATATTTTCTCATACTAATTTCTACTCTACCTTCCCGGAGTTCATTCTCCGGGTAACTCCATTTAAATTATTCTGGTGGATTCTTTCCAATCTACTTCCTTTATGATTTCGTTCGAAATCATATAAAGACAATTCCTATTTGATATAGCTATTTGTGCAAGTATTTTACGGTTAAGAAGCAACTGTCTCTTGTACAGATCGTGTATTAATCTACTATAACTATAGGATACTCCCCTTTCGCGAATTACTGCGTTTATCCTAGTGATCCACAAACGACGAAAATCTCTCTTTTTCCTATCCCTATCCCGATGAGCCGAAACTAAAGCTCTTATTTTCTGTTGAGTAATAGTTCTAGTAAGCCTTGAATGAGCCCCTCGAAAGCTTGATGCAAATAAACGAATTTTTGTTCTACGTCTCCGAGCTATATATCCCCGTTTAATTCTGGTCATTGAATAAATGAAACTTTGACGAATAACTAATTGATTGCCTTTCTTTCAGTTATTCTTTTCCCCCTTCCTAGTCTATTAATAACAAAACGGATTTTTCCAATGTATAAAATCAAAATTCCAATGGCTTTGGCTACTCTAACCTTCCCGACCACGATTTTTTTTTTAGGTATTTCACTGCGAAATAAGACAGAACTAAGAAATTGTATTTTCCTAGGTATCAAAAATATAGTAAATAAAAGAAATAAAAAAAGAAATAGTGGGTTCCTTCGTTTCTATGGTTACTTCTTAAACGGTGAGGTCTTCTCTATACACCGGAGCCTTTACTTTATACTTTAATTTACTATTTAATCAACTAATTGATGTTATTGGGAACTTGTATAGTTCACACGCTTTGGCTCTACCCATGAATTATCCAGTAATAGGTCTTTCACAATCAGATCTACCTATACAGTAACGGTATTTAATTATGAAAGTTTGCTGGGTAGCTGACCCTCTTAGTCCGTTCTTGCCAGATTGGGAGCCTACCTAATCTTTATGTTTTATGCTTTTTAAATAAGATTTCCTCCGCTTAATGGATAACCATTTGTTACCAATGGAGAATTTCTTATCATCTTAAATTCAGGTGATTGGATTTACACCAACGGAAACCATAAACTTCATACACAATAGAGGGATATGGTAGAGTTTTTTTTTTAATAATGGATGGAGTTCCTTTTTCCATCCTATCCCATTCACCGGTACTGATCATTGATACTGTAAAAGTAGTTTTCTTGCTTTTGTGCCAGCTCATGATCTAAACGAGTCGCACATACACCCTAGTACATGTTCCTCGACGCTGAGGGCACCCCCGAAGAGCGGGGGATTTCGTGACATTTCTGATTGGCTGTCTTGTATTTCTAATAAGTTGTTTAATAGTTGGCATGTTGAATCGTATACATAATATGATGGGTTGGTTTAGATTGATCCTAACCGAATGATGGTGAATTACTTCTATTTAATAGAATATTCAATTCGAAGATAAAATCTCAAATCACAGATTTGCGCGAAATCCATGTTATTTTCCTTGAACCGCTACAAAATCAACAATTCCATAAGCTTGGGCTTCTGTTGCTGACATAAAAATATCTCTTTCCATATCTTCGTGTACAACCCAGAAGGGTTTGCCCGTTCTTTCTGCATAAACCCTTGTGAGGGTTTCACGCAGTTTCATCAGTTCTACCGCTTCCATGACAAATTCGCCTACTTGTGCCATATAAAAAGCACTATAAGGTTCATGTATCATTACCCTGATGATATAACAAAATAAAAGCTTCCTCTATCTCGCATGATAAAGCAAAGAGAAAAGAAAGATAAAGAATAGAAAAAAGATAGAATTGAACAACCGTACAGGCATCTTTTGTGCATACGGCTCTACAAGAAAATTGACCCCCCTCCTTTCTATTGAAGAAAGAGAAAATAGAATCTATCAGACTCAGATGGGTAAATAATCAAATTGCCATCCTTCCTTTCGGAGGAGTTCAAAAATACTATGATGGCTCCGTTGCTTTA